TTTATCAACTTTTTCAGAAATGATAGAGCGAAAAATTTCTTTGTACACGACAGAAAAACTATACCACGAAGACCTATATAATTATTGGGTTTATAACAATGAACAAAAAAAATACAACTTAAGGAACGAATTTTTAAGTAGAATCAAAATTCTAGAAAAAGAGAAAGGATCTTTTGCTTTAAATATACTAGAAAAAAGAACCAGATTGTGTGATGATGAGCATGAACAAGAATATTTACCCAAAATGTATGATCCCTTTTTGAATGGGCCTTATCGCGGAACAATAAAAAATTTAGATTCACATGAAACCATGACTGATTTAATAACTTCAAGAGCGGATTCCATAGAAATATTGTGGATAAATAAAATTCATGGTCTATTTCATTCTCAAACATTTGAACATAAAAAGAATAGGTTTTATTCTGATGAGGAATTTTTATCGAATCCTATTGAGAATTCCTTAACCTCAATTTCAAAATTTTATTTTGAACGTGCGCAAGGAATAGATTCAGAAAGTCAAGCAAAATCTTTTCAATTTTTATTCGATGTAATTACAACTGATCCAAATGATCTAATAAAAATTAGAAAAAATTCTATTGGAATGGAAGAAATTAGTAAAAAGGTTTCTAGATGGTCATACAAATTAACAGATGATTTGGATGAAGATGGAGAAGAATCAACGGAAGATCCTCAAATTCGGTCAAGAAAAGGGAAACGCGTGATAATTTATACTGATAACGATCAGAGTATTAATTCGAGTGCTACTAATAATACTACTAGTAATACTAGTGATGAAGAAGACGAGGTAGCTTTGATACGTTACTCACAACAATCTGATTTTCGCCGTGGTATAATCAAAGGATCTGTGCGTGCTCAAAGACGTAAAACAATTATCTGGAAAATGTTTCAAGCAAATGTGCATTCTCCACTTTTTTTGGATCGAATAGACAAAACGTTTTTTTTTTCGTTTTTTGATATATCTAAAATTAGGAATTGGTTAGGAAGAACTTCAGAATCTCAAATTTATTATTTTGAGCAAGAACACACAAAAGAAAACGAGAAAACAAACGAAGAGAAAGAAGAGGAAAATGAACGAATAGCAATATCAGAAGCTTGGGGGAGCTTTCTATTTACTCAAGCAATAAGAGGTTTAATCTTAGTAACCCAATCTTTTCTTAGAAAATATGTTATATTACCCGTATTGATAATAGCTAAAAATATTAGTCGTATATTATTATTGCAATTCCCCGAATGGTACGAGGATTTGAAGGAATGGAATGGAGAAATTCATGTTAAATGTACTTATAATGGTGTTCAATTATCAGAAACAGAATTTCCAAAAAATTGGTTAAGAGATGGTATTCAAATAAAGATTCTATTTCCTTTTTGTCTGAAACCTTGGCAAAGATCTAAGGTACGATTTAATCATGGAGATCAGCGAAGGCGAAAAAAAGAGAAAAAAGATAATTTTTGTTTTTTAACAGTTTGGGGAAAAGAAGCAGAGCTACCTTTTGGGTCTCCCCGAAAACGACCTTCTTTCTTTGAACCCATTTTTAAAGAACTCGAAAAAAAAACGATAAAAGCGAAAAAGAAAATTTTCCAAGTTATAAGAGTTTTCAAAGAAAGAGGAAATGGGGTTCTAAAAGTTTCAAAAAAAAAAAAAAGATGGGTCATCAAAATAATTCTATTTATAGACCTAATAATGAAAGAACTTGAAAAAGTAAAACTCATATTAAAATCGAGTAGGGTTAAAGTATATGAACCGAATGAAAATGGAAGAGATCCTAATATAAATAATAAGATTCTTCGCGAATCGACCATTGCAATTCAATCCCTAAATTGTGTAAATGCAAATTATTCACTCATCGAAACAAAAATGAAAGATCTTGCTAATAAGACAATCACAATTAGGAGTCAAATAGAAGGAATCACAAAAGACAAGAAAAAAATGGTTCTAATTTATGATGATAAAAGATCGGAATTACAGAAGGATATTTGGGAAATATTTAAAAGAAAAAATATCCGATTAATACGTAAATCGCATTATTTTATAAAATCCTTCATTGAAAAAATATACATGAATATATTACTATGTATCATTAAGATTCCAAAGATCAATGCACAACTTTTCTTTAAATCAACAAACAAAATTTTAACTAAATCCATTTATAATGATAAAACAAATCAAGAAGGAATTGAAAAGACAAATCAAAATACAATGAACTTTTTTTGGACTATAAAAAAGTCGTTTTATAATACTTTTTATAATACTCATTTTAGTATTAGCAATAAAAATTATAATATTTATTGGGACTTATCTTCTTTGTCTCAAGCATATGTATTTTACAAATTCTCGAAAAATCAATTACTTAACAAATATCCTTTGAAATCTGTACTTCAATATCATAACACCTATCCTTTTCTTACAGATATAATAAAGAATTATTGTGCAACACGAGGAATATTTGGTTCCAAACCAAAGCATAAGAATAAGTATAGAATGAATAAATGGAAAATGTGGTTAAGGGGTCATTATCAATACAATTTATCTCAGACTAAGTGGTCTTATTTAGTACCGAAAAAATGGCAAAATAGAGCCAACCAATGTCGTATAATTAAAAAGAAAGACTCAACGAAATCGGATTTATATAAAAAAGAAAAAGACAAATTGAAAAAACATTACGGATATGATCTTTTATCATATAAATATATAAATTTTGAGGATAATAAGAACTCATATATTTATGGGTCAACGTTACAATTACAAGAAGTAGAAAACAAAAAAATTTCATATAATTTCAATACACTGAAACCCGAACCATTTTATGGATTGATAAGGCTAGTTATTAATAATTATCTAGAAAAAAGATTTCTCATTGATACGGACAAAAATATGGATAGACAATTTTTTGATTATAAAATTCCCCATTTCTGTATTAGAAATAATATTGATATTGAGACCCGGGCCAATACGCATATCAACACCAAGATTCATAAAAATACTAAAAATCTAAATTCTCAAAAATTAAAAAAAAATTCCTTTTTTGATTGGATGGGAATGAATCAAGAAAAATTATATCGTACCATATCAAATCTGGAACCTTGGGTTTTCCCAGAATTTGTACTACTTTTTAATGCGTATAAAATTAAACCGTGGATCATACCTACCAAATTACTTATTTTAAATTTTCATTTCTATGAAAATATTAGTAAAAGTAAAAAGATCAATGTAAAAAAAAAAAAAAATGAACAACAAGGTCAAGGAAATCTTGTATCAGATTTACGAAAACAAAATGAAAAAGATGTTGAAGTAGATTATACAGGAGTAGACATTAAAAAAGATAGAAAAAAAAAACAATCTAAGAGCAAGAAAGAAGCAGAACTCAATTTATTCTTGCAAAAATATTTTCTTTTTCAATTAAGATGGGATGATCTCTTGAATCAAAGAATGATCAATAATATAAAGGTATATTGTCTTCTACTTAGACTGATAGATCCAAAGGAAATAGCTATATCCTCAATTCAAAGAGGAGAGATGCATCTAGATGTAATGTTGATTCAGAAAGATCTAACTCTTACAGAATTGGTAAAAAGAGGCATATTTATTATCGAACCAATTCGTCTATCTATGAAAAGGGATGGAAAATATATTATATATCAAACCATAGGTATTTCATTGGTTGATAAGAATAAACGCCAAACTGATGGAAAATACATAATAAAATATGTTGATAAAAAAAAAATTCATGAATCTGTTGCACAACACAGCAATACACTTGTGACTAAAAACAAAAATTATTATGATTTCCTTGTTCCTGAAAATATTCTATCCCCCAGACGTCGTAGAGAATTGAGAATTTGCATTTGTTTTAATTCTCAGAATTGGAATATTATGGATAGAAATCCAATATTTTGTAATCAAAACAACATAAACAACTATGGACAATTTTTGAACAAGGAAAAACATCTTAATACAGATACAGATAAATTCATTAAATTGAAATTTTTTCTTTGGCCCAATTATCGATTAGAAGATTTAGCTTGTATGAATCGTTATTGGTTTGATACCAATAATGGCAGTAATTTCAGTATATCAAGAATATATATGTATCCACGATTCAGAATTCTTTAATAATATTATATTAATAGTATATAATAAATATAAATATAACATAGTATATTTCCTATATATCTTATATCTATTTTTTTTATCGAAAAAAACATTCTCTTTCCTGAATAGAAAAATCTTGAATAAAAAAAATGGATCGTTCCTTTCTATCCAAATCAAATTTTCAATTTGATTTGGATAGAAAAAATTCTATATGAAGAATGAAGAAATGAAATTTTTTTTGTACTAGATTCAAATAACTGGAAATAACAAGTATAATAAAAATTTTTATTTTTCCTGATCGGTAAAATCCGCGTAAAAGAAAAAAATATAAAATTTTGTTTTTATGGTCAAAAATTCATTCATCTCAGCTATTCGACAAGAAAAAGAAAAAAACTGTGGATCTGTTGAATTTCAAGTATTTAGTTTCACTGATAAGATACAGAGACTTACTTCACATTTAAAATTACATAAAAAAGATTTTTTATCGCAAAGGGGTCTACGAAAAATTCTGGGAAAACGTCAACGGCTGTTGGATTATTTGTCAAAGAAAAATCGAGTACGTTATAAGAAATTGATTAACCAGTTGGGTATTCGGGAGTCAAAAACTCGTTAATTTGTAGTTTGAGATTGGTTTTAATTTTTTCTTTAGTTATTAGATTTTTCATTTTGATGAACTTCATTTTGCTAAATTCATGGAATAATGAATTGAATTAAGGAATAAAAGTTATGACTATACCAACTACAAGAAAGGATCTCATGATAGTTAATATGGGTCCTCACCACCCATCAATGCATGGTGTTCTTCGACTAATTGTTACTCTCGATGGTGAAGATGTTATTGATTGTGAACCTATATTGGGTTATTTACATAGAGGGATGGAAAAAATAGCGGAAAATCGAACAATTATACAATATTTGCCTTATGTAACACGGTGGGATTATTTAGCCACTATGTTCACAGAAGCAATAACAGTAAATGCACCAGAACGATTAGAAAGTGTTCAAGTACCTAAAAGAGCTAGTTACATTAGAATAATTATGCTAGAACTGAGTCGTATAGCTTCTCATTTATTATGGCTTGGACCTTTTATGGCAGATATCGGTGCACAGACCCCCTTTTTCTATATTTTCAGAGAAAGGGAATTGTTATATGATCTATTCGAAGCCGCTACAGGTATGCGAATGATGCATAATTATTTCCGTATTGGGGGAGTTGCTGCCGACCTACCTTATGGCTGGATAGAGAAATGTTTGGATTTTTGCGATTATTCTTTAACAGGAATTGTTGAATATCAAAAACTTATTACGCGGAATCCTATTTTTTTGGAACGCGTTGAAGGAGTGGGCATTATTGGTGGAGAGGAAGCAATAAATTGGGGTTTATCAGGACCAATGTTACGGGCTTCTGGAATCCAATGGGATCTTCGTAAAGTTGATAGTTATGAGTGTTACAATAAATTTGATTGGGAAGTCCAATGGCAAAAAGAAGGAGATTCACTAGCTCGTTATTTAGTACGAATCGGTGAAATGAAGGAATCTATAAAAATTATTCAACAGGCTCTAGAAGGAATTCCTGGAGGACCTTATGAGAATTTAGAAGTCCGACGTTTTGATAAAGCAAAAAATTCCGAATGGAATAATTTTGAATATAGATTTATTACTAAAAAACTTTCACCCAATTTTGAATTGTCGAAGCAAGAACTTTATGTGAGAGTAGAAGCCCCAAAAGGAGAATTAGGAATTTATTTGATAGGAGATAGTAGTGTTTTCCCTTGGAGATGGAAAATTCGTCCACCCGGTTTTATCAATTTGCAAATTCTCCCTCAACTAGTTAAAAGAATGAAATTGGCAGATATTATGACGATATTAGGTAGTATAGATATCATTATGGGAGAAGTTGATCGTTGAAATGATAATTGATATGACAGAAGTGAAAGTACAAGCTATCAATTCTTTTTCTAGATCGGAATCTTTAAAAGAAGTCTATGGACTCATATGGATCTTTGTTCTTATTTTCACCCTTATATTGGGAATAACAATAGGGGTACTAGTAATTGTGTGGTTAGAAAGAGAAATATCTGCAGCAATACAACAACGCATTGGGCCTGAATATGCCGGTCCATTGGGAATTCTTCAAGCTATAGCAGATGGAAGCAAATTACTTTTTAAAGAAGATATCCTCCCATCTAGAGGAGATATTCGTTTGTTCAGCGCGGGACCGTCTATAGCGGTCATATCTGTTCTACTAAGTTATTTAGTAATTCCTTTTGGATATCGCCTTGTTTTGGCCGATCTTAGTATAGGCGTTTTTTTATGGATCTCCATTTCAAGTATTGCCCCTATTGGACTTCTTATGTCAGGATATGGGTCGAATAATAAATATTCTTTTTCAGGTGGTCTACGGGCTGCTGCTCAATCTATCAGTTATGAAATACCATTAACTCTATGTGTGTTATCAATATCTCTACGTGTGATTCGGCAGAACATTATTATTTTCACTCTTTTCTAGAAATTTTCTAGAACTAGAAATAGAATAAAGAAATTGAATATATTCAATGGATATTTTCCTTTTTTATTTATCATTAGGGTTGATGAATTAAGCTAGATAGTTAGATGAGTAAAAGCAAACTGCTTAGAAATTTGCAGTAAGAGGATTAAATCTCATTCCCTATGTACGAGAATATAAACATAAGCAGTATAAACTGTTTACCCCAAGATTAAGATTCTTTGACCAATTATCATATCTTGAAGCGGGTACAAAAGATCAACCGTATGGGGTTTCTACTACTGTCTTGTATTTATTACCATATTGGGGATCAATCAAAAATCAGTGGACAGTTAGGAACACCAAGGTACACAAAAGATTAGTAATGGAGATAATTTAAGATATAAAAAAGGGTATTTTTTCATAAAATTTTGGATAAAACGAATCATAATGAGGACTTTAAGTTGGTAGAAATGACCAAGTAGTACTTCTCCACGATTCCGATCTCGAGTATGCTCCTATTCACTGATTAAAGAAATGACTATAAAAAACGAATTAATCCTTTATTTATTTTTTTTTCAGAGTACCTCCTCTCCTCTGAGAAAGAAGAATAGGACAGGAGCAAAAGAAATAGAATAAAAATATTAAAACAAAAAAATACAATACAGGATATTTATTTCTTATTTCTTTTCCCCATTCATATTCATATCTATACACATACATGGAATTCTTAATCATAAATTTGGAATTAATGATCAATTCTTTCTAACTAATTCTTTCTTTAGAGTTATTGATAAAACCTAATTTATTGATATAACGAGTATTTTATTTAAGGATTAAGTTATTACCGAATAAAGAGAAATTAAAATTTTAATGGAAAAGATCAATTCGGAAGCGCTTTTTTTATTCTAGCAGACGGAATTTCGTTGGTCTAATTTTGGACTTCCCGGTGTTATTCTATTTAGAATTAGAATCTCAAAATTACAATAATACCGAACAAGTACTTACATTTATTTGTGACCATAGAGGAGCCGTATGAAGCTGAGGTTTCATGTACGGTTTTGAAATAGCGATATGAACAGTAATGTTATTATCGACTATGATTATCTAACAGTTCAAGTACAATTGATATAGTTGAGTCACAGTCAAAATATGGTTTTTGGGGGTGGAATCTGTGGCGTCAGCCTATAGGGTTTGTTGTTTTTCTAATTTCTTCTCTAGCAGAATGTGAGAGATTACCATTTGATTTACCAGAAGCGGAGGAGGAATTAGTAGCAGGTTATCAAACAGAATATTCGGGTATTAAATACGCTCTATTTTACCTTGCTTCTTACCTAAATTTATTAGTTTCTTCATTATTTATAACAGTTCTTTACTTAGGCGGGTGGCATTTTTCTATTCCGTATATATCTATTCCTGAACTTTTCGGAATAAATAAAATGACAGGAGTTTTTGGAATAACAATTGGTATATTTATTACATTAGCTAAAGCTTATTTGTTTTTGTTCATTCCTATCACAGCAAGATGGACTTTACCTAGGCTGAGAATGGACCAACTTTTAAATTTTGGATGGAAATTTCTTTTACCTATTTCTCTGGGTAATCTATTATTGACAACTTCTTCCCAACTTATTTACCTATAAAGAATAGAATAAGATAACGATATTCTCCATTCATAACCGATCTTAAACAAGAGAAAGAAACATCAAATTATTCACGGAGATCCACAATATGTTCCCTATGGTGACCGGGTTCATAAATTATGGTCAACAAACAATACGGGCTGCAAGGTACATTGGTCAAAGTTTCATAATTACCCTATCCCATACAAATCGTTTACCTGTAACTATTCAATATCCTTATGAAAAATCGATCACATCAGAACGTTTCCGTGGTCGAATTCACTTTGAATTTGATAAATGTATTGCTTGTGAGGTATGTGTTCGTGTATGTCCCATAGATCTACCCGTTGTTGATTGGAGGTTTAAAAGAGAGATTAAAAAGAAACAATTGCTTAATTATAGTATTGATTTTGGAGTCTGTATATTTTGTGGTAATTGTGTCGAGTATTGTCCAACAAACTGTTTATCGATGACTGAAGAATATGAACTTTCAACTTATGATCGTCACGAATTAAATTATAATCAAATTGCATTAGGTCGGTTACCAATGTCAGTAATTGGAGATTACACAATTCAAACAGTTATGAATTCCAGTCAAATCAAAATGGATAAAGATAAACCCCTTGATTCAAGAACGATTACTGATTACTAATTTTTTTTTTATATAAAGATAAAGGGAACCAAGTCTCCTTTTTTTGTCAGAAACTAATAAACTTATCTTATTAACTATTGATTGTTGAGAATCACTCTTTGATTTAAACTGCGAATATGTGTTTTCTTAATTATTTTAAAATATTAAAAAATGACAATCTTTCTTTCTAAAAGAAAAAATAAAAGATTAGTCGATAATTTTAATAACTTTATCTATATCCACAGTGATCCATCCATATTAAGATTAAATTGCATTAGAAACTCATCATATATAAGAAAAAAATAAGGGGAACACCCCTCTCTTTCCTGGACTATTTAGTAAGGTCATGAAATATTTTGACTTATTTTTCTCTTACACATAATGGATTTACCTGGACCAATACATGATATACTTGTAGTATTTCTGGGATCATTTCTTATATTAGGAGGTCTAGGAGTAGTATTGTTTACTAATCCAATTTATTCCGCCTTTTCGTTGGGATCGGTTCTTGTTTGTATATCCTTATTCTATATTTCATCAAACTCCTATTTTGTAGCTGCCGCCCAGCTTCTTATTTATGTGGGAGCCATAAATGTCTTAATTATATTTGCCGTTATGTTCGTGAATGGTTCAGAATATTCCAACGACTCCTATCTTTGGACTATTGGAGATGGAGTCACTTCACTGGTTTGTATAAGTATTCTTTTTTCACTAATTACTACTATCGCAGATACGTCATGGTACGGAATTATTTGGACTACAAGATCAAATCAGATTATAGAGCAAGACTTTATAAGCAACGTTCAACAAATTGGAATTCATTTATCAACAGATTTTTATCTTCCGTTTGAACTCATTTCTATAATTCTTTTAGTTTCTTTGATAGGCGCAATTACTATGGCTCGTCAATAATAAATAGTTTAGTTAGAATTAAAAACATTTTTAGTTTAATCTACTGTCAATATTCCCTTTTTTATGTAATTGCTCGATTCTAGTCAATCAACTTGGTTGAATTTTTGTTCATATTGAAACGAATCGAGGTTAATCAGGAGTTAGTCAATGATGTTCGAACATGTACTTTTTTTGAGTGTCTATTTATTTTCGATCGGTATCTATGGATTGATCACAAGTCGAAACATGGTTAGAGCACTTATGTGTCTTGAACTTATACTAAATTCGGTTAATATTAATCTCGTACTATTTTCTGATATATTTGATAGTCGCCAATTAAAAGGAGAGATTTTCTCAATCTTTATTATAGCCATTGCAGCGGCGGAAGCTGCTATTGGGCTAGCTATTGTTTCGTTGATCTATCGTAACAGAAAATCAACTCGTATTAATCAATCGAGTTTGTTGAAGAATTAGCCATAACTATAATATATATACATATAAGTATAATATATATATAGAAATTGTAGAAAAAATTTTCTATAAAATATCATTTCAGTGTTTTTTATATATTATATTTATTTACAAATAATACTAATATGTATAGTAATATTTCAATATATTATAGTAATATATTCAAATATTGACGATCTATTAGTCAACGTGAAGTTGCACGTGTGATTCATGTGACTCATATGATCATGGTTGTTGAAAGATAAATCAAAGTCTCTTGGTCCCTTCTCATGAACAGATTTATAAAAATTTTGATTCTTAAGATTTTTTTGATAAATCATTGATTCATCTGGTTTCTATATATAAAGAAAATAGAAATATATAATTAATTTATAATTATATAATTTAGAATTTGTTTTTACTTTACCAGATCGAAAATTTTTTATGTTCAAAACTGGAATTTATAGACCCAATGTCACATTCAGTAAAAATTTATGATACATGTATAGGGTGCACTCAATGTGTACGAGCCTGCCCCACAGATGTATTGGAAATGATACCTTGGGACGGATGTAAAGCTAAGCAAATTGCTTCCGCGCCAAGAACCGAAGACTGTGTAGGTTGTAAAAGATGTGAATCTGCCTGTCCAACAGATTTTTTGAGTGTCCGTGTTTATTTATGGCATGAAACAACTCGCAGCATGGGTCTATCTTATTGATACGTTATAATAAATTCCACTTGAATCATTTGATTCCTTTTTACCGACAAAAGCCCGTGCTCAAGAAAATATATTCTTTTGAGCACGGGCTTTTTGGTCAAAACGTATCTTGTCTTTATCACGAGTTATTTCCCTTGGTTAACAATACTTGTAGTTTTGCCGATATTCGCGGGTTCCTCAATTTTCTTTCTCCCTCATAGGGGGAATAAGATATTTAGGTGGTATACTATATGTATTTGCTTATTAGAACTCCTTATAACAACCTATGTGTTCTGTTATCATTTCCAATTGGACGATCCATTAATTCAATTAGAAGAGGATGCTAAATGGATAAATGTTTTCAATTTTCACTGGAGACTGGGAATCGACGGACTTTCCATAGGACCGATTTTACTAACAGGATTTATCACTACTTTAGCTACTTTAGCAGCTTGGCCTGTTACTCGAAATTCGCGATTGTTCTATTTCCTGATGTTAGCAATGTACAGTGGTCAAATAGGATTATTTTCTTCTAGAGATCTTTTACTTTTTTTTATCATGTGGGAGTTAGAATTAATTCCTGTTTACTTACTTTTATCTATGTGGGGAGGAAAGAAACGTTTGTACTCAGCTACAAAGTTTCTTTTGTACACTGCGGGGGGTTCCATTTTTCTCTTAATAGGAGTTCTAAGTATGGGTTTATATGGTTCCAATGAACCGACATTGGATTTTGACGGATTAGCTAATCAGTCATATCCTGTGACATTAGAAATAATATTCTATTTGGGCTTCCTTATTGCTTATGCTGTCAAATCACCAATTATACCCCTACATACATGGCTACCAGATACCCATGGAGAAGCACATTACAGTACATGTATGCTTCTAGCGGGAATCTTATTAAAAATGGGAGCATATGGATTGATTCGTATCAATATGGAATTATTACCACATGCTCACTCTATATTTTCTCCCTGGTTGGTGATAGTAGGGGCAATCCAAATAATTTATGCAGCTTCAACCTCGCTTGGTCAACGCAATCAAAAAAAAAGAATAGCCTATTCTTCTGTATCGCACATGGGTTTCACAATTATAGGAATTGGTTCTATAACCGACATGGGACTCAACGGAGCCGTTTTACAAATACTCTCTCATGGATTTATTGGTGCTGCACTTTTTTTCTTGGTAGGAATGAGTTGTGATAGAATACGTCTTGTTTATCTCGACGAAATGGGGGGGATATCCATTCCAATGCCAAAAATATTTACCATGTTTAGTGGTTTCTCGATGGCTTCTCTTGCATTGCCGGGAATGAGTGGTTTTATTGCGGAATTAGTAGTATTTTTTGGACTAATTACCAGTCCAAAATATCTTTTAATGCCAAAAATATTAATTACCCTTGTAATGGCAATTGGAATGATATTAACTCCTATTTATTTGTTATCTATGTTACGTCAGATGTTCTATGGATACAATTTTTTCAATGTTCCAAACTCAAATTTCGTGGATTCTGGACCACGAGAACTATTTGTTTCGATCTGTATCTTTTTACCCGTAATAGGAATTGGTATTTATCCTGATTTCGTTCTTTCTTTATCGGTTGACAAGATACAAGCTATCCTATCTAATTATTTTCATAGATAGTTTTTTTTTCTTAATGAGATAGAAAGTCTTATAATTTTCAATTTTAAGATTTTTGAAACTATTCACTGTACAATGAAAAAAAAAAAGTGAATTAGAAAGATGTATCCCAAGTTTTTGAGAACCGTTTGAATCTTCATTCAAACAGTTCTTAAAAACTCGCACAAATTTTCGTTATATATGTCTTACTTATTCCGCATGGAATTTCTGCAATTCAATTAGATTTTATGTGAATGAACCATAACTATGTAGACCTATTCCTAATAGATTGATCCCAAAATAGCATATCCAAATTATAAGAAATCCTATAGAAGCTACAAGTGCCGAATTCGTACCGTGCAAACTTTGATTTGTTCTAGTATGTGAATAAATCGCGAATATGGTCCAAGTAATAAATGCCCAAGTTTCCTTGGGGTCCCAATTCCAATAAGACCCCCATGCTTCGTTAGCCCATACTGCTCCAGAAAGAATACCTATGGTTAAAAAGGTAAACCCTAAACTAATAACACGATAACTCCAATAATCCAAACGCTGAATTAATTGATATTTATAATAATTTGGAAATGAAAGAAAAGAAGTATTGTTAAAAGCACTTTTTTTTTCGTTCAAGTATTCGATCTTCCCAAAGAAAAATGACTTAATTAATAAATTTTTGCTTCTAAAAAAAATATCGATGTTTTTTCGAAATGTAATGACTAAAAAAGCGACTGATAATAACGAACCACATAAAAGAGCCGCATAGCTCAATAACATCATACTTACATGCATCATTAACCACTGAGATTGTAGAGCAGGTACTAATATTGCTGATTGATGCATTTTACTTGAAAGACCAGATGTAGCGAAACCTTGAGTAAAAATGGCACTTGGCGCGGTTATTGTGCTTAAATCATTTTTATGATTCCATAGCTTGGAAACTATATGAATAATGGAAAAACTCCACGAAAGGAAGATCAATGACTCGTATAAATTACTTAATGGAAAATGTCTTGAAGAAATCCAACGAATAACTAATAATCCTGTTAGAGAAAAAAAACAGGCTAACATTCCTTTTTCTGACGAATGGCGTAATCCGATGATTTCGTGAACTAATAGAATCATCAAATGAATCGCAATCACAATTGAAACGATCGAAAAAGAGAGATGAGTTAATATATGTTCTAAAGTTGCAAATATCATACATAAAAAGGGTCTCATTACAGAATTGAAATCGGGAATTAAATACATTATAAGATCCATTCTATCTCTTTTAGAGTATGCCGCCACTCGGACTCGAACCGAGATGCTCTAGCACTGCTTCCTAAGAGCAGCGTGTCTACCAATTTCACCATAGCGGCTTACTTTAAATAATAATAGTCAATTCATGTTGAATCGTCTAGATGTAGATTCTAGAATCCGATATAGTTATACTTTAGGAAACATTAGAATGGATGAATAAAGGTTCTTTTAAACTCGTTTGTTTAAACTAAAGTATTCTTTGAATTTTTAATAACACTTAGAAAACTTAGAACGATATTTTTTTTTATCAAAAATAAATATAAATTAAATAAATAGGATTTTATACATATCAAAATGTAATTACTAAATTTAATAAATTAAATTAGAAATTAAAAGACTCTTTTTCTAAAAATCTTGTTTTTAGTCTACTTTTTAATGTACTTAGTATAATTTTATTCATTATTCTAATTATATAGAAAATATATATATAATTAATTAATTATATAATATATATATACTCTTTGTTGTTTGTTATGTACATAATTTAAATATAGGATAATATTTAGAAAACAAAACCAATTTAATTTGATCTTGAGATATACATATAATAAAACAAAACAGTTTTAATATTCATCATAATTGCATTTTATTTCTTTTCCTAATGGAAAAAAAATTTTCTACTGAGAAAAGAAATAAAATAATACTTAGAACCAAACTAGCAGACAGATAAGTTAGTATTCGACATAAAATAGCAGCGAGTTCTAACTAATCTTGAGGAGGTCAATACATAAGTTAATGAAAATTTTTCATATTCTAAATATAGAAAAATTCTTTAAATCACGGAATTCAAATTATTCCAAGATTTTCTTATTTGTTTGCTGCACAAAAAAACTTTTTGAATTTCCTGTAGAAACTGACTTTGCTAAAGAAAAGGCTTTTATTGCAACTAAATTTCCCTTTTTCTTCCAAATATTTTTTCGAATACGTTTTTTTGATATAGAAGTACGTTTTTTTGGAACTGCCATAAAAAATATTCCTTTTTATTGTTGTATGTGAAAGACATGTATTGATCAATATGGATCGTTTTTTTTAGTCTTAGTCATTTTTTATATTATATTTAATTCCGTCGATAATCTTTTTTTTTTTTTAATATAAACAATATAAATATATTGTTTATATATATACATATGTGTTACATATATAATAAACTAGGAAAAAATAGAAGAAAAGAAAGCAAAATTTTTAAAGGAATTTTCTAGTAGTTAATATGTTAAACAAGACATTCCGTTAGCTAAGAAAAGGGACTTTCATTTTAAGTTTTTTTTTTATTTCAGTTCTAGAATATAAGAAGTAAGGAGTTTTATAAGATTTCTGATATTTTCTTATCTTATTGGATTTCAATCCAATCAATCAATTCCACAAAAAATATAAATTAGGTAATTATTACAAAAAAAATTTTACTATAAGAATTAGTTGATTTATTGATGCATACTATATATCCATATCCATATTCTACTGATATTGGTATAGTTATTTTTGCTTACTTTTCTTACTTTTACTTTGCTTACTATAGTATATGATATGGTTACATATTACTAGAATAGAATTCTATTCTAGTGACAAAATTTTTTAAAATATCATATTCTCATTTTTTTTTATAAAAAAATATTTTTCTAGTTAAAAAATGAATAACTAAAAAATTCTTCTATATCGAGCTATTTGGGCAAAGCATTTAAGCAACAAATTAGAACTTTTTCAAATTTTTTAACTATCTGAAAAAAGTACGAAAAATGTAAAATAAGAATATTTAAGGTTTCATATCTTTTTTTTTTCTTCAAAAGCAATAAAAATTGGTGAATCGGAAACAATTATAAGAAAAAAACGAAAATTTGTTTTTTTTATGGAACATACATATAAATATGCATGGATAATACCTTTTCTTCCATTTCTTGTTACTATGTTAATAGGATTTGGACTTCTGCTTATTCCTGCAGCAACAAAAAATATTCGACGTATTTGGGCTTTTCCGAGTGTTTTGATGCTAACTATAGCTATGGTGTTTTCTGTTAATCTTTCTATTCAGCAAATAAACGGAAATTTTATCTATCAATATTTGTGGTCTTGGACTGTCAATAATGATTTTTCTTTCGAGTTCGGACACTTGATTGATCCGCTTACTTCTATTATGTCAATATTAATTACTACTGTTGGAATCATGGTTCTTATTTATAGTGATAATTATATGTCTCATGATCAAGGATATTTGAGATTTTTTGCTTATATGAGTTTTTTCAATACTTCTATGTTGGGATTAGTTACTAGTTCTAATTTGATACAAATTTATATTTTTTGGGAACTTGTAGGAATGTGTTCATATTTATTAATAGGTTTTTGGTTCACACGACCAATTGCAGCAAGTGCTTGTCAAAAAGCTTTTGTAACCAATCGTATAGGAGATTTTGGTTTATTATTAGGAATTTTAGGATTTTATTGGATAACGGGTAGTTTAGAATTTCGAGATTTGTTTGAAATAGTTACTAATTTAATTCATAATAATGGAATAGATTCTTTATTTGTTACTCTTTGTGCTTCTTTTTTATTCCTTGGCGCAGTTGCCAAATCTGCACAATTTCCCCTTCACATATGGTTACCTGATGCTATGGAAGGACCCACTCCCATTTCGGCTCTTATACATGCTGCTACTATGGTAGCAGCAGGAATTTTTCTTGTAGCTCGCCTTCTTCCTCTTTTCATAGTCATACCTTACATAATGAATCTTATTTCCTTAATAGGTATAATAACAGTACTATTAGGAGCTACTTTGGCTCTTGCTCAAAGAGATATTAAAAGAAGTTTAGCTTATTCTACCATGTCTCAATTGGGTTATATTATGTTAGCTCTGGGTATAGGTTCTTATAGGGCTGCTTTATTCCATTTGATCACTCATGCCTATTCGAAAGCTTTATTGTTTTTAGGATCTGGATCCATTATTCATTCAATGGAATCCATTGTTGGATTTTCACCAGATAAAAGTCAAAATATGGTTCTTATGGGGGGGTTAACAAAATATATTCCGATTACAAGAATTACTTTTTTATTAGGTACACTTTCTCTTTGTGGTATTCCACCTCTTGCTTGTTTTTGGTCGAAAGATGAAATTCTTAATGATAGTTGGTTGTATTCACCAATTTTCGCAATAATCGCTTCATTTACAGCAGGATTCACTGCATTTTATATGTTTCGAATGTATTTACTTACCTTTGATGGGCATTTGCGTATTCATTTTCAAAATTACAGTAGCGCTAAAAATAGTTCTTTCTATTCAATATCTTTATGGGGAAAAGAAGTACCCCAAGCAAAAAAAAAAAATTTACTGTTTTCAACAATGAATACTAAGATTTCTTTTTTTTCAAAAAATACATATCAAATTGAAAATAATTTTCAAAATAGAGTACGATACTTTAGTACTTACTTTAGAAAAAAATATACTTACACCTATCCTCACGAGTCGGACAATACTATGTTGTTTCCCATGCTTATATTGGTATTATTTACTTTATTCATTGGATCAATCGGAATTGATTTTGGTAGAATAGATCCTGATCTATTGTCAAAGTGGTTAACTCCATCTACAAAATTTTTCCATCCAAATGAGTCTTCGGATTTTTATGATTTTTTGAAAAATGCAATTTTTTCAGTAAGTATAGGCTTTTTTGGATTATTTATAGCATCCATTTTGTATGGATCTGTTTAT